ATGTCATAGTGTGACACTATATAATGACAATATATATCATCACATGTCATTGAAGGAAAAAAATATACTCCGGCCCTCGTTTTAGGGGTTTTTCGAGGATACCGCGTATATTTGGGGGGAGGGGGGGTTTTTCCAAAAAAATGTCTTATTTTTTTTTTTTTTCTTTTCGGCCCAGGGGGTACCTATATAATATAGACTATGCCAGAATATAAATCTATGTTCCGGACGACTTTATGCGCCTTACATTAATTAAATAGTTGTTCACACCACCTAATGACCGAAATCCATGAAATGTCTTTTTTAAACCAATATTAGATTATTCATTACCCACTGTATCATTCCATAGCTTCACAATTATTCTCCCGTAACGATTAAATAGCTCGATTTGACAAATAATGACCTGTGAATGAAGTAAGTAGCTAAGTCATGCAAATATTATGTCGAGGGTAGTACAGGTTTAAAAGATGGAGCCGGCTGCAACCCCGGCGGGTTTACGATTGCTTCATCCCCCTCCAAAAAGACTGGGAGGCACAAGAAATACTGAGACGATTAAGAGACGAGTGTCATTAAAGGGAACTAGAGGATGTGGAGTTCTGACGCGATTAAGAGACGAATGCCTTTTAAGGGTGCCAAATGTGGGTTTGTGCAGTTGATGGGGATTATTCTATTACCGTACCACAAACCGTGCAAAGTGGGATAGAATAGGTTATTGATTATTTCTCGCCAGCCCGCATGATTAGGGGGAACGTAAATTAGTGAGGAGGAAAGAATGAATGTTATGAGGTAGAGGATTTTAAGTTAATGAGTATTACGGATACGTAATATGTAATGAAATAGGGGAATGTCTATTAATGAGGATTAAGCATAGATATGTTATGATATAGTGGAATATCTATTAATGAGGATTAAACATAGAGAATATGTATAGTTAGTAGGGTAATGCTTATTGTTTATGTGGGTTAAGGGTGGTATGTACGATGGGGATATATCTTGTAATGTTTTTTTTATCAAAGTATATGTATGTGATTTATGTATGTGGATTAAGCATAGTATGTTTAACCGGTTGCCCGACAAACGCAGAAGGTTTGCGTTATTAGGCTTCTCAGGAGGTAGTTTAATGTAAAATCTTGGCTTTGGGAGCCAAGGATGGGAGTTTAACCCTCTTCTTCCTGAGATTTAATTGTTCTGGGAGGGGTTTTCACCCTCGATCTTCGGCTTACAAGACCGATGCCTTGGTAGTCTGGGCTACCAGAACAGTTTTAAAGTTTAAGTATTTTGTTTTCTCATCAGCCAGCGATGGGTAATAGAATGAGGAATAATGAGAAGTAGGTGATTGAAGCAATTTGGCCAATGATAATGAAGGGTTGTTCTACTGGTTGTCCGCCGATTCATGTTAGGATAATGGTGTTTGCTACTAATGTTCAGAATAGGATTTGTGTAATGGGTCGGAATGTTGAGCTTCGTTGTTTTGAAGTGTGTAAAAGGGGGATTAGTATGAGGATAAAGATAGAGAAAATAAGGGCAAGAACCCCGCCTAATTTATTGGGGATTGAGCGTAGGATGGCATAAGCGAATAGAAAGTATCATTCTGGTTTGATGTGGGGAGGTGTAATTAGTGGGTTTGCGGGGATAAAGTTTTCTGTGTCGCCTAGGATGTTTGGTAGGAATAGGGCTAGTAGGGTAAGTAGTGAAATTAAGATGAAGAAACCTAATAAATCTTTGTATGTGTAGTAAGGGTGGAATGGGATTTTATCTATGTTTGAGTTAAGCCCTATGGGGTTATTGGAGCCAGTTTCGTGGAGAAATAGGATATGGATGAGTGTTAATGCTGTGATTACAAAAGGGAGTAAGAAATGGAAGGCAAAGAATCGGGTTAGAGTGGCGTTGTCTACTGAGAAACCACCTCAGATTCATTGTACTAGTGTGTCTCCAATATAGGGGAAGGCAGAGAGGAGATTTGTAATAACCGTAGCACCTCAAAAGGATATTTGTCCTCATGGAAGGACATAACCTACAAAGGCTGTGGCTATTAGTAGGAATAGTAGTATGACTCCAATGTTTCATGTTTCTTTGTAGAGATAAGAACCATAATAAAGACCTCGGGCGATGTGGAGGTAGACACAAATAAAGAACATGGAGGCACCATTAGCGTGGATATTTCGGATGAGTCATCCATAGTTAACATCTCGACAAATGTGTGCTACTGATGAGAATGCGGTTGTGATGTCTGCGGTGTAGTGTATGGCTAGAAAGAGTCCTGTTAGGATTTGGATAATAAGACAGAGTCCTAGGAGTGAACCAAAGTTTCATCAGATGGAGATGTTGATGGGGGCTGGGAGGTCAATTAGAGCATGATTAATGATTTTAAATAAGGGATGTGTTTTTCGGATATTTGTGGTCATTAGGTTCTTATAGTTGAATAACAACGATAGTTTTTCAGACTGTTGGTCTTAGTTAAAATCTAAGTGGGAATGTTATGGCTTATATTTTATTTGTTTTTATAGTTTGTTTTGTTCTAGGTTTAATAGCAGTAGCATCTAATCCTTCCCCATATTTTGCTGCATTAGGTTTAATAGTGTCGGCTGGGATTGGTTGTGGCTTGTTGGTTGGATCTGGGAGTTCTTTTTTGTCTTTGGTTTTGTTTTTAATTTATTTGGGAGGGATGTTGGTTGTTTTTGCTTATACGGCAGCGCTTGCTGCGGAGCCTTATCCTGAATCATGGGGGGATTGGTCTGTGTTGGTTTACGTTTTTGTTTATTTTGGAGGTCTTGTTTATGTTGGTAAGTATTTTGTAAAGGGTTGGGGTTGAAATTGGTTTGGTGGAGAGGAGATTAATAGTTTGGAGATAGTTCGAGGGGATTTTAGTGGTGTGGCATTATTATATTCTTATGGGGGAGGTATGTTGGTTTTGGGTGGGTGGATGTTGTTTTTAACTTTGTTTGTGGTGTTGGAGTTGACTCGTGGTATATCTTGAGGGGTGTTACGGGTAGTTAGGTTGTGGTTGCTAGGATGGAAAGGATAAGTGTGAGGAAAAAGGTTATAATATAGGTTTTGATGAAACCTTGTTGTGGTTGTGTAGTTAGTTTAATCATTGGTGTTTGTTGAATAATTATGCTTTTTGGTCCAATTTTTTCAGTTCAAGAGAGGTCAAGTAGATGGGTTGAAATGTTTTGGGCCCATTGTAGTTTATTTTTAGGAATGAGTCGATGTATGATTGATGGGAAGTAGCCTAGTATGTTAGAGAAATTGTGAGTTAGTAGGTTGGGGTTGATTTTGAGTTGTGTTTTTGTTAGGTTAGCAAGTTCTAAGGCTAGTATAAAACCTATGATTGTTACTAGAAGGGCAGATAGTTTGATGAGGGGAGATATTGTTATAACTTGGGTTTTTGTTGGTGTTATATTTGAAGTGATAATAAGGCCTGCTAGAATGCTTCCATAGGCTAGGCGTTTGAGTGGGTTGATTATTAGTGGGTTGTTTTCATTGATTGGTGAGAGTGTTGGGAAGCGTGGGAAGTATATTAGGGTAAAGAAGGTTAATCGGAGGCTGTAGATAGCAGTGAATGAGGTAGCTAGAAGGGTTATAGTAAGGGCTCAGGCGTTTAGATGGGATGTGTTTATGGCCTCAATGATAGCATCTTTTGAGAAAAAACCGGATAGGAAGGGTATGCCTGTTAGGGCTAAGCTGCCAATTGTCAGGGTTGATGAGGTGAGTGGTAGGAGTTTATGTAATCCTCCTATTTTTCGGATGTCTTGTTCGTCGTTTAAGCTGTGAATGATTGAGCCGGAACATAGGAATAGTATAGCCTTGAAGAAGGCGTGTGTACAGATATGGAGGAAGGCCAGTTGAGGCTGATTGAGGCCGATTGTTACTATTATTAATCCTAGTTGGCTTGATGTGGAGAAGGCAATAATTTTTTTGATATCATTTTGGGTAAGAGCACAGGTGGCTGTAAATAATGTGGTGAGTGCTCCTAAGCAGAGGCAGGTTGTTAGGACTAGTTGGTTATTTTGGAAGAGGGGGTGAAGGCGGATTAGTAAGAAGATACCTGCTACAACTATTGTACTGGAGTGAAGTAGGGCAGAGACTGGCGTGGGACCTTCCATGGCTGAAGGAAGTCATGGGTGAAGTCCAAATTGTGCTGATTTTCCAGCGGCAGCTAGGACTAAACCGAATAAAGGTAAGGTTAAGTCTGTTTCTTTTGACAGGAAGAATAGTTGTTGGGTTTCTCATGAATTGAGGTTTATAGCTAGTCAGACTATGCTAAGGATTAGTCCGATGTCTCCAATGCGATTGTAGATTACTGCCTGGAGGGCAGCAGTGTTAGCATCTGTTCGGCTGAATCATCAGCTGATTAATAGGAATGATATTATTCCAACTCCTTCTCATCCGATAAATAGTTGAAATAGGTTGTTAGCAGTAATTAGGATAATTATTGTAATAAGGAATAGTAGGAGGTATTTAAAGAATTGGTTAAGGTTTGGGTCTGAATGTATGTATCATAGGGCAAATTCTAAAATGGATCATGTGACATAGAGGGCCACTGGAGTAAAGATAATTGAGTATATATCAAATTTGAGACTAATGTTAATATCAAATGTGTTTAGGTTAAGCCAGGTTAAGTTTGTTGTAATTGATTCTAATCCTTGGTCAAGGAAGATGGATAAGGGGATGAGGCTAATGAAGAATGAGGTTTTTACAGAGGTTTTAACGTATGTTGAAGATCAGTTTGGGTTGGAAAGTTTTTTGGGATAAAGGGTTGATGATAGAAGAGGGCATAGGAGTAATAGGAAGATAAGTAAGAATGATGAGTTAAAGATTGTTGAGTTCATAGCTTTTGCTTGGAGTTGCACCAAGAATTTTTGGTTCCTAAAACCAATAGATAACTATTATCTTTCAGAAGCAAGTGAGCCATGGATTTGAACCATGAGTGAGAGAGTTAGCAGTTCTCTTTGTCCCAGACCTCTCTTGGTAATTAAAAAGATTTTAACTTTTGTTTTTAGAACCACAATCTAATGTTTTTGTTAAACTATAATTACAGATGGTTCATCCTAGGATAAGCTCAGGTTTAAGGATAAGTAGGAGGGTTGGGATTAGGTGTAGGTAAATAAGGAGGTGTTCTCGTGTGTGGGTGGGGTCTATGAAGAGTAGGTGTTGTGGTGTAGGGCCTCGTTGTGTTATGGTGAACATGTAGAGTGAGTAGGAGGCAGTTAATAGGACACCCAAGCCGGTAATGATGATAGTTCAGTTGGATCATTTGAATAGGGAGGTGATAATTAATAGTTCTCCTATTAGGTTGGGAGTAGGGGGTAAAGCAAGGTTTGCTAAGTTAATAAGGAGTCATGAGGTTCCTATAAGGGGTAGGATAATTTGTATTCCGCGGGCTAGGAGTAATGTTCGGCTATGAGTGCGTTCGTAGTTAGTGTTGGCTAAACAGAAAAGGGCTGAGGAGATTAGGCCGTGGGCAATTATTAGGGTAGTAGCCCCTGCAAAGCTTCATGGTGTTTGGATTAGGATGGCTGCTGCTGCTAGGCCCATATGACTAACTGATGAATAGGCAATTAGTGATTTAAGGTCTGTCTGTCGTAGACAGATAGAGCTGGTTATAACAATGCCTCAGATGGCCAGAATAAGGAATGGATAGGCTATTTCTTTTGTTAGGGGGTTAAGTATGACAATAATTCGTATTATGCCATAGCCTCCTAGTTTTAGGAGGATTGCAGCTAGGATTATGGAACCAGCAATTGGGGCTTCGACGTGGGCTTTAGGTAGTCAAAGGTGGACACCATAAAGGGGTATTTTGACAAGAAATGCGATTAAGCAGGCGGACCATCAGAACTTGTTTGTTCATGATGGCATGTTGTGGGCTTGAGGGTATTGAAGTGTTAATATGGAGAGGGTTCCAAGATCTTTTTGTAGGGTTAGGAGGGCAACAAGTAGTGGGAGTGATCCTATAAGAGTGTAGAATAGGAAGTAGGTGCCTGCGTTTAATCGTTCGGTTTGATTACCTCACCGAGTAATGATAATAAGTGTGGGGATAAGTGTAGCTTCGAATATAACATAGAATATAATTATTTCTGTGGCACTGAAAGCCATAATTAAAAAGGTTTGTAGTAGAATAAGTAGGGTAATGTATATACGTTGTCGTGAATCTGGGTCATTGCTTAAGTGATTTTGGCTAGCGAGAAGTATTAGAGGAAGCAGTCAGCAAGTTAGGACAAGGAGGGGGGAGGATAGGGGATCTACCCCTAAGTAAGAATTGGAGAATTCTCAGCCTACTTCAAGGTTTCATTTAAATCAGAGTAGGCTTGTTAGGGCGATTAATAGGCTGTGAGAGATGGAGATAGTTCATAATCATTTTTTAGGTGAAAGTCAGGAAGTTGGAAGTAATATGATTGTTGGGATGAGAATTTTTAGCATTGTAGTAGGTTAAGGTTTTTGAGATGATCAGAGCCGTGGGTTCGAGTAGTGGCTACTAGGAGGGCTAGACCTGAACTTGCTTCACAGGCTGAGAAAGTAAGGAGGATTATGGGGGCTAATGAACAAGAGGTTGAGTTTATTGTTGAAGATCATAGGGTGATTGCAATGAATAGGGATAATATTATACCCTCTAAGCAGATTAATGCTGATAGTAGATGTGAGCGATTAAGAGCAAGTCCGGTTAGGCTTAATATAAATGCTGAGGCAAAAGTGAAATGGATAGGAGACATAAGGTATTTATGGATTTACACCATAATTTATTAAGTCGAAATTAATAGTCTTGATTGTTAGACTAAATACCAACTCTGCTCACTCAAGTCCTCCTTGTGATCATTCATAAATAAGACCCAGAGTGAGTAGGATTAGGATAATAGTTGTCCATAGGATGGTGAAGAGGGGGGAATCAAGTTGAGTTCCTCAGGGAAGAGGTAGGAGGAGGGCAATTTCTAGGTCAAAGAGGAGAAATAAAATAGCCACTAGGAAGAAACGAAGGGAGAATGGTAAACGAGCAGAGCCTAATGGATCAAAGCCACATTCATAGGGCGATAGTTTTTCACTATTTGGGTTAAGCACTGGTAGTCAAAAGGCGATTAAAGTTAGGATTAGGGAAATAAGGGCCGTTATAGCGATAGTAAATGTGATGAGGTTCATTACTTTTCCTTGGATTCTAACCAAGATTAAATGATTGGAAGTCATTTGTACTGGATTATACTAGAAAAGTATTATGAACCTCATCAGTAGATTGAGACGTAAAGGAATAATCAAACTACATCAACGAAATGTCAGTATCATGCAGCAGCTTCGAAGCCAAAGTGGTGTTCCGATGTGAAGTGGTATTGGATTTGTCGTAAGAGGCAGATTATTAGGAAGGTGGAGCCAATAATTACGTGGAGACCATGAAAGCCTGTGGCAACAAAGAATGTTGTTCCATAGATTCCATCGGCAATAGTGAATGAGGCTTCGTGGTATTCTATAGCTTGGAGTGCGGTAAAATAGAAGCCTAGGGTGATTGTGAGTGTTAGGGCTTGAATAGCTTCCTTTCGGTTACCTTCTATAATGCTATGGTGAGCTCAGGTGACGGTAACTCCAGAGGCCAGGAGAACGGCTGTGTTGAGGAGTGGAACTTCGAATGGATCGAGGGGATGAATGCCGGTTGGTGGTCAGCAACCTCCTAATTCAGGGGTTGGGGCTAAGCTAGAGTGATAAAAGGCTCAGAAGAAGCCGAGGAAAAAGAAGACTTCTGATGTGATGAATAGAATTATTCCATAGCGTAGTCCCTTTTGTACAGGCAGTGTATGGTGGCCTTGGAATGTTCCTTCTCGGATTACATCTCGTCATCATTGGATTATAGTAAGGAAGAGTAGTATTAATCCTAGGTATAGTAGGGATAGAGAATGGAAGTGGAATCAGATAGCGAGGCCTGAGGTTATAAGGAGAGCAGCTACGGCCCCTGTTAATGGTCAAGGGCTGGGGTCAACTATGTGGTATGCATGTGCTTGGTGGGCCATTATTTATTGAACATTCTCTTGTAAGTAGAGACTTAAAAGGAGGACAAATACATAGGCTTGAATTATTGCTACGGCTACCTCTAGGATGGTTAATAGAAATAAAATTAATGAGGTTAGAAAAGCTACTGTGGGCATGGTTGTAGTTAATACAAAGGCTGCGGTTGCAATTAGTTGCATGAGTAAGTGGCCTGCTGTTAAGTTGGCTGTGAGTCGTACTCCGAGTGCTAGTGGGCGAATAAATAGGCTAATTGTTTCAATAATAATTAGGATGGGGACTAGTGGGGTGGGTGTACCTTCTGGCAGAAGGTGTCCTAGGGCAATGGTAGGTTGGTTGAGTAGTCCAATTAGTACAGTTGTGGTTCATAGTGGTAGGGCAAATGCTATATTAAGTGAGAGTTGTGTAGTTGGGGTAAATGTATAAGGGAGAAGGCCTAAGAGATTTATGGTAATAAGGAGTAGTATTAGTGTTGTGAGGATTGTAGCTCATTTATGGCCCCCAAGGTTTAGTGGTTGTATAAGTTGGTAAGTAAAACGATTAATAAATCAGGATTGTAGGGTCACTAATCGGTTGTTAAGTCATCGGTTAGAAGGGGTTGGGAATATTGTTCATGGAATTATAATTGCTAAGGTGATTAAAGGAATTCCTAGTAGTGATGGGCTTAAGAATTGGTCGAAGAAGCTTAAGTTCATGGTCAGTTTCAAGGTTCTGGTTTTGATTTTTTAGTGCTTTTCGGTGTAGGGTTGGTGTTAAATATGTAAGAAATCACTTTTTGTGGTAGAACAGTTAGGAAGAATAGCCATGAAAAAAGAAAAATGAGGAATCAGGGGTTGGGGTTTAGTTGAGGCATATCATTAAGGGTGGTTGGGAGTCACCAATTTTTAGCTTAAAAGGCTAATGCTGGACCCGATTTAGCTTCTTAATGAGGCTTCTTCTAATATTAATGAAGATCAGCTTTCGAAGTGTTCTAGTGGGACTGCTTCAACTACAATAGGTATAAAACTGTGATTAGCCCCACAGATTTCGGAACATTGGCCATAATAAATCCCAGGTCGTGAGATAATAAAGGCGGTTTGGTTTAGACGTCCTGGGACTGCATCTATTTTCACACCTAATGCTGGTACTGCTCAGGAATGTAGAACATCTTCTGCAGTGACTAATACCCGGATGGGGGATTGTATGGGAACTACTATTCGGTGATCTGTTTCTAAAAGTCGGAATAATCCTGGGTTTAAGTCTTCAGTTTGGATTATATAGGAGTCAAATTCCAGGTTTTGGTAATCTGTGTATTCATAGCTTCAGTATCATTGGTGGCCTAAAGCTTTGATGGTGATGTGAGGGTCGTTGATTTCATCTATTAGATATAGAATTCGTAAGGAGGGCAGTGCGATTATAATTAAAATGATTGCTGGAACGATAGTTCAGACGATTTCAATTTCTTGTGAGTCAAGGATGTATTTATTAGTAAGTTTAGTTGAGACTATTGCTACAATAATGTAGAGGACTAGGGAGCTGATAAGGAATACAATTATTAGTGTGTGGTCATGAAAATGAAGAAGTTCTTCTATAACTGGTGAAGCTGCATCTTGAAAACCTAATTGTGAGGGATGTGCCATTGGTTTAAGATTCATGGGAGTTAAACCCATAATTTTACCCTGACAAGGTAATGTGATGTTTTTACTAGAATCTCAAGAAAGTGGCAGAGTGGTTATGTGATTGGCTTGAAACCAATATATGGGGGTTCAATTCCTTCCTTTCTTGAGGGTTAATAAGATGATTGTTGGACTTGAACGAATGCTGGTTCTTCGTATGTGTGATAAGGTGGAGGGCAGCCATGTAATCACTCTACGTTTGTGTGGGGTAGTTCAATATGTAGAATTTCGCGTTTTGAGGTGAATGCTTCTCAGATAATAAATAGGAATATAATAACAGCTACTAAGGAGACGAGAGATCCAATAGAGGAAACCACATTTCATAGGGTATAGGCGTCTGGGTAATCTGAATAGCGTCGTGGTATACCAGCTAAGCCAAGAAAGTGTTGAGGGAAGAAGGTCATGTTAACTCCAATAAATATTACTAGGAATTGGGTTTTTGTTCAGGCAGAGTGTAATGTGAATCCTGTTATTAGTGGGAATCAGTGGACGAAGCCAGCTATGATGGCAAATACTGCTCCTATTGAAAGAACATAGTGAAAGTGTGCTACAACATAATAAGTGTCGTGGAGAACAATATCAAGAGATGAGTTTGCTAGGACGATACCTGTTAACCCCCCGATTGTAAATAGAAAGATAAAACCCAATGCTCAGAATATAGGTGTTTCTCATTTGATAGAACCGCCATGAAGGGTTGCTAATCAGCTGAAAACTTTAACCCCTGTTGGGATGGCAATGATTATTGTTGCTGAAGTGAAATAAGCTCGAGTATCTACGTCCATTCCAACTGTGAATATATGATGGGCTCATACAATGAAACCAAGTAATCCAATTGCTATTATTGCTCAAACTATGCCCATATAACCAAAGGGTTCCTTTTTACCTGAGTAGTAGGCAACTACATGAGAGATTATTCCAAAACCTGGTAAAATTAAGATATATACTTCTGGGTGGCCAAAGAATCAGAATAAGTGTTGATAGAGGATTGGGTCTCCTCCTCCAGCTGGATCGAAGAAGGTTGTGTTTAGGTTACGGTCTGTGAGGAGTATAGTAATTCCTGCTGCTAACACTGGTAGTGAGAGTAAAAGAAGGATGGTTGTTACAAGAATGGATCATACGAACAAGGGTGTTTGGTATTGAGAAATTGCTGGGGGTTTTATATTGATAATTGTTGTAATGAAGTTAATGGATGCTAAGATAGAGGAGATACCAGCTAAATGTAGTGAAAAGATAGCTAAATCTACAGATGCTCCAGCGTGGGCAAGGTTACCAGCGAGTGGGGGATAAACAGTTCAACCTGTCCCAGCACCAGCTTCAACACCAGCAGAGGCTAATAAAAGGAGGAATGATGGAGGCAACAATCAAAAGCTTATGTTATTTATACGTGGGAATGCTATATCTGGAGCACCAATCATCAGAGGAACCAATCAATTACCGAAGCCCCCGATCATGATCGGTATTACCATAAAAAAGATTATTACAAAGGCATGGGCGGTTACAACTACATTATAAATTTGATCGTCTCCAAGAAGTGTTCCGGGTTGACTAAGTTCTGTTCGAATAAGCAAGCTTAAGCCAGTACCAACCATTCCTGCTCAAGCACCGAAAATTAAATACAGGGTGCCGATATCTTTATGATTTGTAGAGAAGAATCAACGATTAATTGTCACAGGTAAGATGGCCGAGTTTTAGGTGGCGGATTGTAGCTCCGTAGAGAGAGGTTAGAATCCTCTTCTTATCAAAGTCCTGTAGTAAAGATTTTACATAAGATTGCAAATCTTGAGACGGAGATTAGGCTCTCCCGGGGCTTCTCCCGCCTCACCACCCCAACGGCGGGAGAAGCCTAGATAAAAGTTCGCAGGATTGAACGCTTAGCTGTTAACTAAGATTTTGTAGGATCGAGGCCTATTTATCTAGAAGATTTTAGTTTAATTAAATCATCTGAGTTGCATTCAGAAGATGTGAGATAGAATCTTGCAAATCTTAACAGAAATTAGGAGGTTTTCACTCTTACTTAAAGCTTTGAAGGCTTTCGGTCTGGTTTAGCCTAAATTTCTTATGATGTTAGTGTGAGTATGCATGGTGTTAGGGGGAGGAGGAGGAGAGAGATTGATGCGGTAAGGACTAAGATAAGGTTTGATTGGGTTGGTTTTGTTCGTCATGTGGATATGTAAGTGATGGGGTTTGGTGAGAGGGTGAGGGTTGTGGTATAACATAGGCGTAGATAGAAGAAGAGGCTGAGTAATGTTGTTAGGGCTATAATAGTGGCTGGGATTGTTAGGTTTTGTTTGGTTAGTTCTTGGAGAATTAATCATTTTGGTATGAAGCCTGTTAGTGGTGGAAGGCCACCTAAGGATAGTAATGTTGTTAATGTGATGGTGGTGAGTAGCGGGGATTTTGTTGTTAGTAAAGCAATGGAGATGATTTTAGTGGAGTTGAATATGTTGAATAATAGGAATATTGAGGTGGTTATAGTGATGTATAATATGAGATTGAGAATGGTTAGGTTTGGAGCATAATGTAAGATAACAATCATTCAACCTAAATGGGCGATTGATGAGTATGCCAAGATTTTTCGTAGTTGTGTCTGGTTAAGGCCCCCTCAGCCGCCTACAATAATAGATAGGATACCAAATAGGGTAAGTAGGTGGGGGTTTAAGAGGTGATTGAGTTGAAGTAGAATTGCAAATGGTGCGAGTTTTTGTCATGTGGATAAAATAAGTCCGGTGATTAGATTTAAACCTCGTAGGACTTCTGGTAGTCAGAAGTGTATAGGAGCTAGTCCGATTTTTAGTGCTAGTGCGGTTGTAATAAGTGTGGCAGAAACTGGGTTTATTATTTCAGTGATGTTTCACTGGCCTGTAATTCAGGCATTTGTTGTTCCAGCAAATAGGAGGAGAGCTGAAGCTGTGGCTTGTGTTAGGAAATATTTTGTGGTAGCTTCTACTGCTCGTGGGTGTTGTTGTTGAATTATTAGTGGGATAATAGCTATGGTGTTAATTTCAAGTCCCATTCAAATAAAAAGTCAATGTGATCCAATGAATGTAATTGTAGTGCCTAGTCCTAGACTAGAGAGTAGGATTGTTAGTACTAAGGGGTTCATTAGTAGAGGAAGGATTTTAACCAACATGTTTGGGGTATGGGCCCAAAAGCTTATTTAGCTGACTTTACTTAGGAAGTAGTATAATTGGAAGTACTAAGAGTTTTGATCTCTAAGGAATAGGTTCAAGTCCTATTTTTCTAAGGAAGAGGAATGATTTTAACATTCATTATCCACTCTATCAAAGTGGCCCTTTGGTTCAGGCACACTTCCAGTTAAATTATAGGAGGGAGGCTTGCTATGGTGATGGGTAATGTAGTGTGTCATAGGACTAGGGCTAGTGTAAGTGGTAGGAAGTTTTTTCATACTAAGTGCATGAGTTGGTCGTAGCGAAATCGTGGGTAGGATGCACGGATTCATAAGAATAGTAGGGTTAATAATGTTGCTTTGAGTATAAGGTTAAGTGTTGATAGTTGAGGTAATAATGGGTTGTAAGAAGTTCCTAAGAAAAGGATGACTGAGAGTGTGTTTATTATTAGGATGTTGGAGTACTCGGCTAGGAAGAATAAGGCAAAGGATCCTCCTGCATATTCGATGTTAAATCCTGAAACAAGTTCTGATTCTCCTTCGGTAAGGTCGAATGGGGCCCGATTTGTCTCTGCTAGTGTTGAGATATATCACATTATGGCCAGTGGTCATCCTGGAATAATAAGTCAAATTGTTTCTTGGGAAAGGTTGAATGTATGTAGGGTAAAACCGCCTGTGAGGATAATCATAGATAGGAGAATTAAACCCAAGGTAACTTCGTATGAGATAGTCTGTGCTACAGCACGTAATGCCCCTATGAGGGCATATTTGGAGTTTGATGCTCAGCCTGAGCCTAAGATTGTATAGACGGTTAGGCTTGAAATGGCTAAAATGAATAATAAACCTAAGTTTAGGTTTAGGATTGAGTGTGGCAGGGGAAGTGGTATTCACATTAGTAATGCTAGGGTTAGTGCAATAGTTGGGGTGGCTAGAAATAGGAGTTGGGAGGAGAATGAGGGTCGTACGGGTTCTTTTATGAATAGTTTAAGTCCGTCGGCAATTGGCTGGAGAAGTCCATAGGGACCTACTACGTTTGGACCCTTACGAAGTTGTATATAACCTAGAATTTTTCGTTCGATGAGGGTTAAAAAGGCTGTTGCTAATAAGATTGGAATGATGTAGGCTAAAGGATTAATAATGTAGAGGAGAATAGAGTTTAGCATGGTTAAGGAGAGGAGTTGAACCTCTGAATTAAAGAGCTTAGGTCTTTTGCAATTACCAGGCTCTGCCACCTTAACACGAACCATTATCTTTGGCTTGTTTGTGATTTTCCCTTATCTATTTTAGTTATTCTTCAATAGATGGGAAAGAAGCGTGTTTAAAACAGTGGCTTCATTTTTCCGGTCCTTTCGTACTAGGAAAAATATCGTCATAGATAGAAACTGACCTGGATTGCTCCGGTCTGAACTCAGATCACGTAGGACTGTTAATCGTTGAACAAACGAACCCTTAATAGCAGCTACACCATTAGGATGTCCTGATCCAACATCGAGGTCGTAAACCCTTTCGGCGATAAGGACTCTAGGAAAGGATTGCGCTGTTATCCCTAGGGTAACTTGGTTCATTGATCAGGATTATATTATCCTGGGTCATTGTTCGGTAGATGTTCTATGAATTAGAACTGTTTGTTCTAGTTTTTAAGTATATTAAATACTCAATCGATAAGGGGGTTTTGTTTTTCCCCTTGGTCGCCCCAACCAAAAACAAGTTAAGTTATATTTATTTGTAGTATGTGTTATGTCCGAGGAGGGATTTTAGGAAATAATTAACTTAAGTGTTTAAAGCTCCATAGGGTCTTCTCGTCTTATGTTATTATTCTCGCTTCTGCACGAGGGGTTCAATTTCATTGATTGGAAAATAGAGACAGATAAACTCTCGTGGTGCCTTTCATACGGGTCTTCAATTAAAAGACAAGTGATTACGCTACCTTCGCACGGTCAGGATACCGCGGCCGTTAAAAAAAATCACAGGGCAGGCGGGACCTCTTATACTTGTTATGGCAAGAGGCGATGTTTTTGGTAAACAGGCGGAGTTTGTGTTTGCCGAGTTCCTTTATTTTCTTTTAATCTTTCCTGGAGACACTCCTGTGTAGGGTTAACGATGGTTATGATGTGTTTTTCTTGTTGTTTTTGTATTATAATAATAACCTCGTGGCTGGTATCGGTTAATTGTCAGTGATTTAATTCTTTCTGACTTACACTGGTGTCAAAGGAGAGGTTTAACCTCTTATTACTCATTTTAGCATAAGTTCTTTTATCTAGTGATAAAATTGTCCAATATTGAAGAAGGGGGTTTTGATAAGATTATCAGGATTATTGGTTTGGTGGGAGCTGGAGCTATAACGCTTGCTTTACAGGTGGCTGCTTTTAGGCCTACTGAGGTGTTTGTTTCCTTAATATATTATGATCGTTACCCACCTTAGAAAGTTGTTTCTTGGTTCAAAAGGGCTGTACCTCTTTTGAATAACTATTAATTATTACGGTTTGCCTTATGAGGGTATTACATGTTTGTGACAGATAGAATAGATTAATGCAGAATTTAAGTTCTTTTCTTGGACAACCAGCTATCACTAAACTCGATAAGCTTTTCACTTCTACTTGGGAGTCTTCCCACTCTTTTGCCACAGAGACGGGTTCGCTCTAGTGTGCTGCTCCGAAGTAGCTCGTTTAGTTTCGGGAAGGTGGACTTAAAATCTTTTTGCCCAATTGTTCTGGCTAAATCATGATGCAAAAGGTACGAGGTTTAGTCTCTGCTTTTTATTACTTGTATGATTTGTTTCATTTCTTTTTCAGCTTTCCCTTGCGGTACTATATCTATGGCTCTAAGTTTCTGTTCTATCGCCTATACTATGAAAATAAGAATGTTTTAAGTTAACTTCTGGAAGATGTTGGGTTTGATAGTGCTGTGTTTTTTGGTGTTTAGGCTAGCTTTAAGGTTCAAAATGACTCGGATTGCACGGGTATCTTCTCGGTGTAAGGGAGGTGCTTTGCTAGTTTAAGCTACATTTTGGTTATTCCAAGTGCACTTTCCAGTACACTTACCATGTTACGACTTGTCTCCTCTTTGATGGTAAGTTTATTTATATAAGGGAATTTTTAGTAATGAGGAGAGTGACGGGCGGTGTGTGCGCGCCTCAGAGCCAGTTTCAGAATAGTATTCTAAGATTTTCTTACTGCTAAATCCACCTTTAAGTAGTTTTTCATTATACTGTTCGTTTCTTCTTAAAAGAAAATGTAGCCCATTTCTTTCCATTTCATTCGCTACACCTCGACCTGACGTATTGAAGGTGGGTTCTTTTTGCTTACTTTTGTTCCCTCATGGGGTGAGCTGACGACGGCGGTATATAGGCGGTTGATAGCAAGAAATGGTGAGGTTTAACGGGGATTATCGGTTATAGAACAGGCTCCTCTAGGTGGATCTAAGGCACCGCCAAGTCCTTTGGGTTTGAAGCTAGCGCTTGTAGTACTCGGGCGGATAAAATAGTAGGTGGTTTTAACAGTGTTTAGGGTTAAGCATAGTAGGGTATCTAATCCTAGTTTGGGTCTTAACTATCGTGAGGTCAAAAATTCTTTTGTGATAAAGTCACTTTCGTTGTTGTGTTTTTCGTTCATGGGTGCGTATGACAGCTTGATGAGATTTTAACTTTAATGTGGTTTAGATATTTTTTAATCACCCTTTACGCCGTGGAGTATTAATATGTGTTACTCGTATAACCGCGGTGGCTGGCACGAGATTGACCAACTCTCTTAACTATAACTGATTCAAGCTTGCGCTTATGTTTCAATGTTTGTTACTGCTGAGGTCCCTTGGGGGTGTGGCTGAGCGAGGTGTCATGGGCTATAACACTATATATGTACCTGATACCAGCTCCTAAACAGATGATGGTATGATTAGGGCGTTTTCACTGGAATGCAGAAACTTGCATGTATAAATTTAGTTAAAATTAATACTGAGGCTAGGACCAAACCTGCCATGCTCGTGAAAAATTTGAACTTTTATCTTAGCATCTTCAGTGCCATACTTTACATTAAGCTACACTAGC